ATTCATCTTAGATCAATTTATATCAATAAAATCAAAATATATTTTTGTCGTTATCGAAGACGGAATTTTAAGGTAATAAGTGTAGTATGAATCGAACAAGAGAGGGGGGAAATAATAAAGAAAAGGTTAGCCAAAGCTATATACAAGTTATCCACACCCTCTTTTTTTTTTATTTCATTAATGGAATTTCTATTTTTGATTAAGGTGACGTTCCGTAAAAACCCCTGCCTTCTTTAAAATATCATGAACAGTTCCTGTAGGTTGAGCACCCTTTTCAAGAAAATATAGAATAGCAGGAACATTTAAATAGGTTTGATTCTTTATCGGATCATAAAAACCCACTTTACGAAGATCTCTTCCTTCTCTTCGGGATCGAACATCAATTGCAATGATTCGATAAACGGCTCATTGGGATAGATGTAAATTAACAATACCCCCCCCCAGAACCGTATAAGAAGTTTTCTCCTCGTACGGCTCGAAGAAATTCAAAGTTATGTATAGTATAGAATTCTAATTAATGGCAAATAGATCCATAGATTATTAAATCGACTATGATTTAAATACTTTTTTCTTATTCTTTTTTGAAAAAAAAAAACTCATTCTTATCCCCATAACTCAAGTTGGATAACTCTCACTCAAAAGAAAACAACCCTTAAGCTTAAGCATTTCATTTATTGAGCGGTCTCTAACCCCTTTATTTTTGCCTGTCTCCTTTAGAATCTATTTCGATTCTTCATTCTGATTTAGTTTAGTTATTGAGACAATTGAAAAAGATTTTTACTTGTTCGGGATCCTTTATCCTTGCCTTGAATCATTGGGTTTAGACATTACTTCGGTGATCTTTAATCGTTTCAAAATGGCAGCAACATACCATTTTTTGTGATTTCTTTTTATCAAAGAATCATATAAATAATGGATTCTCGCGTGATACACTTTTGATCAAATTTGACGTTTGAATTTTAAACTTGTTTAAACTTGTTCGAATTGGATCCTTTCGATTTCTATACCGAACATATACTTACGAAGTAGTTTTAACTTATTGATTGACACTAACCCTAGATCTCTGCCCTTGATAAATGAATCAATACTTTCTACTCGAGCTCCATCATGTACTATTTACATCAAAACCCTCAAAAAAGGAGAGCTCTAGTGGAACAGAACAAACGATGTCGAGTCAAGAGCATCTTCATTCCTATATAATATAAAAATAATATAAAATGGTGGGTGTAAGAATCCACAGTAGATCATGTCCTTCAAGTCGCACGTTGCTTTCTACCACATCGTTTTAAACGAAGTTTTACCATAACCTCTAATTTCTTGCAACTGGTATGTAATTGATTCATTTATGGAATCATGTATAGTCATTGGTTTAGTTGGTCCATAGTAATCTATACTCTTATGACATGGGTAGTTTTTGAAAAAGTCTTAGCAATAATTCAATTTATTTAAACCCATATTTTATTGTATATATTGGATCAATAACATTTTTTTGTATGAGTGCAATATTGATTTCTCTATATATAGATATTTTCTATATATAGAGAGAGAGATATTTAAAAATTTCTATAAATTAAGAAATAATTAATTACGAATAATTAAGAATCTCGATTTTTCAATTTCTTCATAGAATGGATTCACGAGTTTCACACTTCTTCGAGTACTGAGGACTCATAAGAAATCATTAAAAAGATTTAATTGATTGAAAATTTCCTACCTCAATATTATTATTTGAATAAAGTTTTGTAATAAAAAAGGATTTTTGACATTTTATTATCATAAATAAATGTATATTCGGATTAACCCCTCAATGATTTGAAACAAATAGATAGATCAAAAATAAAAATAGTTTTCACAAAAATATAAATAAATAAAACGAGAAAAATACATAATAACAATATATACATATCAGCTGTTTGAATTGTTACTTGGATTTACAATTATTCATTACAGACAAACCCAAAATACGAAAAAATGAGGTGAAAAGAAATCCATAATATGTTACATATGTAACTTGATTCTTTGTTAATCATATTCGTACAGATATTAAAATGGATATCTTCCATTATGGATTAACTCCTATCTACCCCCCGAATTATATAGAGTAGATGCATCATAAATCAAAAAGGATCCTACGGGGGACTGGACTAGTTTTGTAGGTGCTAGACTATCTTGTATAAGGCCAAAGTCAAATAGATCTAGATTAAACGATTGTTCCTACCTATTTTTTTTATTTGACTCTAAATTTGAGTACCCTAAATCGGTCTTAAGAGACTTAAGACCATTGATTGAATTCCATTAGTGCCAAAAACACAAGACCTTAGTGTTTATAATTCATAAATCCACAGAAAAAAAAAAATACTCGGGTTTCACACACCATTTAAGAGATAGAGAATAAGAGAGGCTTTCGCATTTCGATTTGAAATGCATCATTATAAGAAAATAAATAAGAAAGAACAATCACATTCGATCTATATCTAATACTAGACTCTTAAGCATAAGATTGTTTAAAAGGGCAATCTTTAGTCTGATATGAGATCGAATATTTTTCTATATATCTTATAATATACTATTATATATATAATACGCATACTCTGGGACGGAAGGATTCGAACCTCCGAATAGCGGGACCAAAACCCGTTGCCTTACCACTTGGCCACGCCCCATTAATATTCAACACTAATAAACACTAATATTGGTAGTGGTTGGTCGTCAATTCCAGTACAAATATTTATAGAATATATTAGATTGTTGCTCAGATTTTGATACGTTTATAGATCCAATTAAACTGAATTTATTGATCATTACATATAATTCCATTAAGATATTGTATGAAAGTAGGATTTCTTCTATTCTCTTTTTATTTGAGAATTGAAGGATTTTTGATTGGCTGAGTTCAAATCAAAGAAAGGTTTTTTGACCTACTTTATGTTATTAATTTTTCCCTTATCCCTTATATCATAGAAATAATAGGGGATTAATAACTCAATCAAATCAAAAGAAATACAATTATCTTCAAGAACAAAGAAAAAAAAAATTGTTATGCTTAATATCTTAAGTTTCATCGGTATCTGTCTTAATTCTTTCCTTTATTCAAGTAGTTTTTTCGTCGCTAAATTGCCTGAGGCCTACGCTTTTTTGAATCCAATAGTGGATGTTATGCCAGTAATACCTCTATTCTTTTTTCTATTAGCTTTTGTTTGGCAAGCTGCCGTAAGCTTTCGATAAGATTTTTAATACTGTCCGAGACAAATTCATGATTTACTATAAAAAAAAGGATTCTAACTCGTTATAAGATCAGATAAGTCGTACATACAGTCTGAACCTTTGAGTTGATTCCAATATTGAAATTCTTCTATAGCTGTGATAAATCTAGATCACTCTGATTTTCTTATTCTTACTTTTTTCCATTGAACGACCCTGTTAGAGTCCCCCACAATATATAATTGTGGGTATGAAATCCAATTTTTAGTAATGAACGACTCAACTCTGAAAATTTTTTCCTATTTCTAGAAATCACTTCACTGCATTTCTTGGTATCAAAACAGGTTAAAATAGAGAATCTATTCTCTTTTTTTTTTTTTTTTAATGATCTTGGAGATTGTGTAATGCTTACTCTCAAACTATTTGTTTATACAGTAGTAATATTCTTTGTTTCTCTCTTCATTTTCGGATTCCTATCTAATGACCCGGGACGTAATCCGGGACGTGAAGAATAAAAAAAAATCAGATTTTTTTCCTTGCTTGATTTTGAAATGTTCTTAAAATTTGATCTATTCCACATCTTTCCTCAACTATAAAAAAATACCAGGTAATTGACAGAAACGGAAAGAGAGGGATTCGAACCCTCGGTACAAAAAACTCGTACAACGGATTAGCAATCCGACGCTTTAGTCCACTCAGCCATCTCTCCCAAAATTGAAATATGATACATTGTATAAAAAATAGAAAATGAAGGCTTGAAAAAAGCCCTTCTTTATCTCTCTTTATTATCTTTATCTACCCTTATTATATTATATAGATATATAATTATAGACATATATAATTATCTAAATATATCGATGGATATCTATAAAATTGATAAAAACTTTTATCAGCAATTCCATTTAGATAAATTAGATTTAGATAAAGTAAGGGCTCAAAAGAAGAGATATCTCCAATCCTAATATATAAATATTACCAATATATTAAAGATTACTAAAAATATATATTTAAAAATAAATAAAAAATACCTCTTTTTTTTCCGAAAAGTCCTTTTTATTTCCATGGCCTGGCCTGGTCAGTACCTAGCCGGGCTTTTTTTGTTCCAATGAATCGCAGATCAAATTATTTATTTGATTTGAAAAATGTTTTTGAAACAAATAAAATCGAAACAACAAGAATCATAAGAAGAATTATTATTTCGATTCCTATGATACAGAAAAAGATGATATAGAATCAAGGTGCCATTCCTTATTATCATTCTTTATTACTTTACTGGATACTGGAATAAAATAAAAAAACTTGTTAATGTTAATTAGTTAATTAAAATGAGTCCTCTTTTCCTAATCTCATTAGTCGCCCTGATGAAAATACGTCAACGCTCGAATTTTCATGATTCTTTTCTGATCCGATCTTTTTATTACTTATTACTACGACTTATTTTCGTCTTCGACAATAGGCCCATTTATATACAATAATTGCATTGTAGCGGATATAGTTTAGTGGTAAAAGTGTGATTCGTTCTATGAATCCCTTAAGAGTTAAGGGATCCTTCGGTTTTATTAATATTCCGATCAAAAACTTTATTTCTTAAAAGGATTTAATCCTTTACCTCTCGATGAAAGATTCGAGGAAAAATAAAAATTCTCGTGATTTGGATCCAAAAATCAGTTCTAAATTGAATGTATCATGAAATTACGAAACATAATTTTATTGAATTGAATCAATACTTCCAATTGAAGGAATAAGGGATCCATGGATAAAGGTGGAATTTTTTCTAATCGTAACTAAATCTTCAATTT